AGAGGATTGGGATAAATAAAATTCATGCTCTTATTACTAATTATCGATCCTTTGAACAAAAACTAGATACATTTGATAGAAAATTATTTTCAACAGAAATTTCTTATTTCTTGAACTTAATTGGTAAATTTCCTGGAAAATCCAGTTTCAATTTTAAGGGGAGCCCCTTATTTCCAGAACACGAACAAAGAAAAATGGACTCAGAAGATCGAATAAAAATTTTAAAATTTTTATTTGACGCAGTTATTGCCAATCCCAACGATAAAAAAACTCGAAAAAGATCTATTCAAATAAAAGAAATCAGTAAAAAAGTTTCTCGATGGTCATACAAATTAATCAATGCTTTGGAACAACAAGAGGGAGAAAATGAAGAAAACGTGGCAGCGGATCATGAGATTCGTTCAAGAAAAGCTAAACGTGTAGTGATTTTTACTGATAATCAGCAGAATACCGATAATAATACTAAAGATACTACTAATACTGATCAAGCAGACGAAGTGGCTTTGATACGTTATTCACAACAATCGGATTTTCGCCGAGACGTAATCAAAGGCTCCATGCGCGCTCAAAGACGTAAAACGGTTACTTGGGAACACCTTCAAGCAAATGTACATTCCCCCTTTTTTTTGGACAGAATAGACAAACCCCTTTTTTTTTCTTTTGATATTTCCAAACTGATGAAAATAATGTTTATAACTTGGATACATAAAAACGCTGACTTCACGATTTCGGATTATACAGAGAAAAAGACAAAAGAAAGTGAGAAAAAAGAAGAGAACAAAAGAGAAGAAGACAAAAGAGAGGAGAGGGCGCAGATTGAAATAGCGGAAGCCTGGGATAGTATTCTATTTGCTCAAGTAATAAGAGGTTTCGTGTTAGTAACCCAATCAACTCTTAGAAAATATATTATATTGCCCCTATTAATAATAACTAAAAATATCGTCCGTATGCTATTTTTTCAATTTCCCGAATGGTCCGAGGATTTAAGGGATTGGAATCGAGAAATGCATGTTAAATGCACCTATAACGGAGTTCAATTATCAGAAACAGAATTTCCGAAAAATTGGTTAACAGACGGTATTCAGATAAAGATATTATTTCCTTTTCGTCTAAAACCTTGGCACAAATCTAAGCTCGAAATTCCTCCTAAAAATCCAATGAAAAAGAAAGAACAAAAAAATGATTTTTGTTTTTTAACAGTTTGGGGAATGGAAGCTGAATTGCCTTTTTGTTGTCCCCGAAAACGACTTTCGCCTTTCGAACCCATTTTGAAAAAACTCAAAAAAACAATTATAAAGGTGAAAAAAAAGCGTTTTCTAGTTATAAGAGTTTTAAAAGAAAGAACAAAAATTTTTCTAAATGTCTCAAAATCAAAAGAAACAAAAAACTGGGTCCTCAAAAGCATTCTATTTTTCAAAGAAATACTAAAAGAAATTTCAAAAATAAAACCAATTGCATTATCATTATTTGGATTTAGAGAAATATATGAATTGAATGAAACTCAAAAAGATTCGATAATCACTAATCGGATAATTCACGAATCGTCCGTTCAAATTCGATCTATGGATTGGTCTTCATTGACGGAAACAAAAATGAAAGATCTGACTGATAGAACAAGTGAAATTCTAAATCAAATAGAAAAAATTACAAAAGACAAGAAAAAAAGATTTCTAATCTCAGAGATAAATATTAGTCCTAATAAAATAAGTTATGATGCTAAAAGATTAGGATCCTCAAAAAATATTTGGCAAATATTCAAAATAAGAAATGCGCGATTAGTCCGTAAAGAACATTATTTTATATTTATAAAAATTTTTATTGAAAGAATATACATAAATATCCTTCTATGTATATGTATCATTAATATTTTCAGGATCAGTGCACAACTTTTTCTTGAAGCAACAAGAAAAATTTTTAATAAATATATTTACAAAAATGAAGAAAATCAAGATACAATTCACTTTATTTCGATTATTAGAAAGTTACTTTCTAATAGTAATATGATTAATAAGAAATCAAAGATTTTTTGTGATTTATCCTCGTTGTCTCAAGCATATGTATTTTACAAATTATCACAAGGCCAAGTTATTAACTTATATAAGTTAAGATCCGTCCTTCAATATCACAGAACATCTCTTTTTCTTAAGAATGAAATAAAAGAGTATTTTAGACCACAAGAAGTATTTCATTCCGAATTAAGGCATAAAAAACTTAGAAATTCTGTAATGAATGGATGGAAAAATTGGTTAAAGGATCATTATCAATACGATTTATCTCAGATTAGATGGTTCAGATTAATAACACAAAAATGGCGAAATAAAGTAAATCAACACTGTATAATTCACAATAAAGATTTAAACAAATGGCATTCATATGAAAAAGATCAATTAATTCATTACGAAAAACAAAATAATTTTGAAGCAGACTCATTACTAAATCAAAAAGAAAAATTTAAAAAACACTATAAATATGATCTTTTAGCATATAAATCTTTTAATTATGAAGATAAGAAGGACTCATATATTTATGGATCACCATTACAAGTAACTAATAACCAAGAGATTTTTTATAATTACAACACACGTAAACGCAATTTATTTGATATGCTGGGAGGTATTCCTATCAATCATTATTTAGGAAAAAATGAGATTATGGATATGGAGAAAAATCCGAATAAAATAAATTTTGATTGGATTTTTCTCCATTTTTGTCTTAGAAAGAAAGTCGATATTAAATCCTGGATCGATACAGAAACCAAGAGTAATAAAAATACTAAAACTGGAACTAATAATTATCATATAATTGATAAAATTGATACGAAAGATCTTTTTTATTTCACAATTCATCAAGATCAAGAAATCAACCCATCCAATCAAAAAAAAACCTTTTTTGATTGGATGGGGATGAACGAAGAAATACTAAGCCATTCCATCTCAAATATGGAACTTTGGCTATTCCCAAAATTTGTGATACTTTTCAATGTATATAAGATTATGCTGTGGATCATACCAATCAAATTACTTCTTTTAAATTTAAATTTTTTAAATTTTAATAGAAATGTTAGTAAAAATAAAAACATCAACAGAAATAAAAAGGGGAATCTTTTTATATCATCGCATGAAAAAAAATCTCTTGAATTAGAGAATCGAAATCAAGAAGAAAAAGAATTCGAGGGCCAAGCGTCTCTTGGATCAGTTCTCTCAAACCACGAAAAAGATATTGAAGAAGATTATGGGGGATCAGACTCAGACATGAAAAAACGTAGAAAGAAAAAGCAATACAAGAGTAACGCGGAAGCAGAGCTTGATTTCTTCCTAAAAGAGTATTTATGTTTTCAATTAAGATGGGATGATTCTTTAAATCAAAGAATAATCAATAATATCAAAATATATTGTCTCCTGCTTAGACTAATAAATCCAAAAGAAATTGTTATATCCTCTATTCAAAGGGGAGAAATGAGTCTGGATATTCTGATGATCCAGAAAGATTTAACTCTTATAGAATTGATGAAAAAGGGAATATTGATTATCGAACCAATTCGTCTATCTATAAAAAATGATGGAAAAGTTATTATGTATCAAACTATAGGTATTTCATTGATTCATAAGAGTAAGCACCAAATTAATCAAAGCTACCAAGAAAAAGGCCATGTTGATAAGAAAAATTTTGCTGAATACATTTCAAGACATCAAAAGATGATTGGAAATAGAGACAAAAATCATTATGATTTGCTTGTTCCTGAAAATATTTTATCCCCTAGATGTCGTAGAAAGGTGAGAATTCTAATTTCTTTCAATTCAAAGTATAGAAATGGTATTCATATAAATATAAATACAGAATTTTGCAATGAGAATAACGTAAAAAACTACGGTCACGTTTTGGATGATAAAAGCAAACATCTTGATAGAGATAAAAATAAACTAATTAAATTTAAGTTCTTTCTTTGGCTCAATTATCGATTCGAGGATTTAGCTTGTATGAATCGCTATTGGGTTGATACCAATAATGGTAGTCGTTTCAGTGTGGTAAGGACGCATATGTATCCACGATTGAAAATTAGTTAATGGTACATTTTTCATATATATACCAGATCAGATTCAAATATGGTATATAAAAAAAAGATGCACACATAAAAAATATCTTTAAATTCAAAAAAAGGAGGGAGGGAGGAAGATTTTATGGTAAAAAATTCATTCATCTCGGTTATTTCACAAGAAGAAAAAGAACAAAACAAGGGATCTGTTGAATTTCAAGTAGTCAGTTTCACCAATAAAGTACAAAAACTTACTTCACATTTGGAATTGCATAGAAAAGATTATTTATCTCAGAGAGGTCTACGGAAAATTCTAGGAAAACGCCAACGGCTGCTGTCTTATTTGTCAAAGAAAAATAGAGTACATTATAAAGAATTAATTAATCGGTTGGATATTCGAGAGGCAAAAACTCGTTAATTTGAAGAGTCGTTTTTGAATTATTTGATTTATTAGATCTTGAATTTTGATGAACTTCTTTTCGTTTTCATTAATTTCTAATTTATGGAAAAATGAATCGAGGAAAAACCTATGAATGTACCAGCTACAAGAAAAGACCTCATGATAGTCAATATGGGTCCCCACCATCCATCAATGCATGGTGTTCTTCGACTCATCGTTACTCTCGATGGTGAAGATGTTATTAACTGTGAACCAATATTAGGCTATTTGCACAGGGGGATGGAAAAAATTGCGGAAAACCGAACAATTATACAATATCTGCCTTATGTAACACGTTGGGATTATTTAGCTACCATGTTCACAGAAGCAATAACTGTAAATGGACCAGAGCAGTTGGGAAATATTCAAGTACCTAAAAGAGCCAGCTATATCAGAGTAATTATGTTGGAGTTGAGTCGTATAGCTTCTCATCTGTTATGGCTTGGCCCTTTTATGGCAGATCTTGGTGCGCAGACTCCTTTCTTCTATATTTTCAGAGAAAGAGAATTAGTATATGATCTATTCGAAGCTGCCACCGGTATGAGAATGATGCATAATTATTTTCGTATTGGAGGGGTGGCGGCCGATCTACCTTATGGCTGGATAGATAAATGTTTGGATTTCTGCGATTATTTTTTAACAGGGGTTGCTGAATATCAAAAACTTATTACGCGAAATCCAATTTTTTTAGAACGAGTTGAAGGAGTGGGTATTATTGGTGAAGAGGAAGCAATAAATTGGGGTTTATCAGGACCAATGCTACGAGCTTCCGGAATACAATGGGATCTTCGTAAAGTTGATCATTATGAATATTACGACGAATTTGATTGGGAAGTTCAATGGCAAAAAGAAGGAGATTCATTAGCTCGTTATTTAGTCCGAATCGGTGAAATGACGGAATCCATAAAAATTATTCAACAGGCTCTGGAAGGAATTCCAGGGGGGCCTTATGAGAATTTTGAAATCCGATGTTTTAATAGAGAAAGAGATCCAGAATGGAATGATTTTGAATATCGATTCATTAGTAAAAAAACTTCTCCGACCTTTGAATTGCCGAAACAAGAACTTTATGCGAGAGTCGAAGCCCCAAAGGGAGAATTAGGAATTTTTCTGATAGGGGATCAGAGCGGTTTTCCTTGGAGATGGAAAATTCGCCCACCGGGTTTTATCAATTTGCAAATTCTTCCTCAGTTAGTTAAAAGAATGAAATTGGCCGATATTATGACAATACTAGGTAGCATAGATATCATTATGGGAGAAGTTGATCGTTGAAATGATAATTGATACAACAGAAGTACAAGATATCAATTCTTTTTACAGATTAGAATCCGTAAACGTAAAAGAGGTCTATGGAATTATATGGGCGCTTGTCCCTATTTTTACTCCTGTAGTGGGAATCACAATAGGCGTATTAGTAATTGTGTGGTTAGAAAGAGAAATATCCGCAGGGATACAACAACGTATTGGACCTGAATACGCCGGTCCTTTGGGAATTCTTCAAGCTCTAGCAGATGGAACAAAACTACTTTTCAAAGAGAATCTTCTTCCATCTAGAGGGGATACTCATTTATTCAGTATCGGACCATCCATAGCAGTCATATCAATTTTACTAAGCTATTCAGTAATTCCTTTTGACTCTCACCTTGTTTTAGCTGATCTAAATATTGGGGTTTTTTTATGGATTGCTATTTCAAGTATTGCTCCCATTGGACTTCTTATGTCAGGATATGGATCAAATAATAAATATTCCTTTTTAGGTGGTCTACGAGCTGCTGCTCAATCGATTAGTTATGAAATACCATTAACTCTATGTGTGTTATCAATATCTCTACGTGCGATTCGTTGAAACATAAAATTTTTCCTGTTTTTTTCTTTCTAGGAAAGAGGTGGAATGAATTGAATAGATATCTTCATTTTTTTATTCATTATTTAGGTTGATGAACTAAATCGGATAGTTATATGAGTGAAAAAAAACAGCTTATATATTCGCAGGAAAAATATTGAGTCTCCTTTCCTATGTACAAGAGTAAAGCGGAAATAAACATAAACAAAAGAGGCCATTCATTTACCCCAAGATTGGTTGATTAGTCATCCTGGCTTGAAGCGGGCTCAAAAGATCAACTGTATTGAGTTTTTACTATCGTTTGTATGTATTACCATACATGAGATATGTATTATCATAATGGAGGATTGAGCAAAACCGAGTGGATGGTTAGGAACACCAAGATACACAAAGGATTAGTAATGGAGATTGTGTAAATTACCCAAGAGGGGTTCGGCATAACATAATATAAAAAAAAGAATACTAATTGGGGCTTTAAGTTGGTAGAAATGATCAGGCCGTACTCCCCATGATTCCGATCCAGAGTATGCTCCTACCCACCGATTAAAGAAATGACTATGAGGAACGAAATAATCCTTTACTTTATAAGTCCCTTTTTTTCTCAGAAAGAAGAATAGGAACGAAAAAAAAAAAAAAAAAATAGAAAGAATACAATTACAATAAAAACAAAAACGAGATCTTTTTTATTTTATTCTTTCTTTACTATATCCATATTCATAGAGATAGAATTCATGTCATAAGTTCTGAATTAATGGAATGCCTAATTCTTTGTCGTAATCAAAAACGATGGGTTGAACTATCTATTGATATTTCTACGAGGAGTATTTTATTGAAGGATTAAGTTATTACTCAACAAAGAAGATTAAAATTCTTAAAGGATGAGATCAATTCAGAAGTACTTTTTTTTATTTATTATTATATTTATTATTAGAATATTATAACAGACAGAATTCCATTGGTCTAATTCGGGGACGTCCGATAGATTTTGATTCTATCTATCCTACAAACATATCAAAATAAATAATACAATCTGGTCCTTAGATTTATTTACGGCCCCCTAGGAGCCGTATGAGGTAAAAATCTCATATACGGTTCTGTAATAGCGATGGGAACAGTGATGTTACCACCGACTATGATTATCTAACAGTTCAAGTACAGTTGATATAGTTGAGGCGCAGTCAAAAT